TTCTTCTTCAATCATAAACGAAACTTCGATAGAAAATTGCACAGAAACATCTGAACTAAATCAAATTCATGATATCCTTCTTCCCTATTCTAATTCTCCAGAATATGAACAGAAAATCGAAAGATCAGAAAAAAAACAAGTAAAAATAGATTCAAATAATAGGTTAAAGTTTTCATTGAACGCAATTCTAACTAACCCTAAGCGTGAAAAAAAATCTATTGGAATAAACAAAATAGGTAAAAAACCCCCTCGATGGTCATACAAATTAATCAATGAGTTGGAACAACATTTTAAAAAACGACGAAAAGAACAAGGCGTAATGCAAGGGCTGGATCACCAGCTTCGAACAAGAAGATTTAAACGTATAGCTTTTTTAACTCGTTCCAGACGAAGTTTTAAGAAGTCTCATTTCAAGAATTATAATCTTTATACAAAATTTAATAGAGATTCGGGTTTTATAAGTTATTTAGAAGAACCGGATTTTCGTCGAGCCGTAATAAAAGGATCTATGCGCGTTCAAAGGCGTAAAATGGTTATTTGGGGACCCTCTCAAGGAAATCCCCATTCCCCCCTTTTTTTGGAAAAAATGGAGGATTTTCCTTTTCCTATATCCAACCTAATGAAACTTTTTTTTAATATTAGAGATTGGTTGGGTAAAAAGTCAGAATTCGAAATTTTAGATCAACAATTCCAAATAAAAAAAAATAACCAGGAAGACGCAATGGAATTCTGGGATAACATTCCATATGCACAAAAAACAAGAAGTGTTCTGTTACTAGCTCAATCAATTTTTAGAAGATATATTAAATTACCCTTATTCATAATAGTTAAGAATATTGGCCGTATTTTATTACGGCAATCTCCGGAATGGTATGAGGATTTCCAAGATTGGAATAGAGAAATTTATCTAAAGTGCAGCTATAATGGTCTTCAATTCTCCAAAACGGAATTTCCTAAAAATTGGTTAAGAGAAGGTTTTCAGATCAAAATCCTATATCCTTTTCATTTGAAACCTTGGCACAGATCTAAACTACGACTCTCTGATAGCGATCGAAAGCAACAGGATGATTTTGATTCTTGTTTTTTAACAGTTTTGGGAATGGAAACAGAATATCCTTTTGGGCCTCCTCGAAAAACACCTTCCTTTTTTGAACCCATTTTTAAAGATATAGACTATAAAGTCGAAATCAGAAAATTCAATTTTAGAGTTCGAAGAGTTTTAAAAAAAATAACAAAGAAACAAACAAAAGCTGTTTTATTTGTAAAACAAATAATAAAAGAACTTTTAAAAGGAACAAAAATTCCATTATTTATACCGAGAGAAATATATGAATCAAGTCAAATTCAAACAGAAAATGATTCTATAATCAGTAATAAGATAATTCATGAATCACTTAGTCAAAATCGAGCTACAGGTTGGACAAATTATTTACAGGCAAAAGAAGAAATGAAACATAGAATTGATAGAAGAAACACAATCAGAAATCAAATAGAAATAATGAAAAAAAAAAAAAAGAATAATGGAGAATCACCCCCAAAAATTTGGAAACTATTAAAAAGAAAAAATATTGAATTATTAATTCAATTTTGCATTGAAAAAATATACATTGATATCTTTCTATGTATCATTAATATGCGCAGAATCACTCTATACCTTTTTATGGAATCAACAAAAAAAATTGTTGAGAAATACATTGACAATAATAAAAGAAATCAAGATCAAGAAAGGATTAATAAAACAAAACAAAATAAAATTGACTTTATTTCGCCTATGACTATAAAAAAGATATTTGATAATCTTAGAAATAGTAAGCGAAAGTCACATATTTTTTTTGATTTATCTTACTTGTCACAAAAATATGTATTTTTAAAATTATCACAAACCCAAGCAATTAACTTCAATAAGGTAAGATCTATTCTTCAATATAATGGACCATCTTTTTTTATTAAGAATGAAATAAAGGATTTTTTTGGAAGACAAGGAATATTTGATTCCGAAATAAGACATAAGAAACTTCCAAATTATGGAATGAATCCATGGAAAAACTGGTTAAGAGGTCATTATCAATACGATTTATCTCAGATTACATGGTCTAGATTAGTCCCCCAAAAATGGCGAAATGGGATAAATACCTCTCAAAATAATGATTTAAAGAAATGGTATTCCCATGAAAAAGACCCTTTTTTTTATTACAAAAAAAAACAAAATTTGAAAGTCTATTTATTATCAAATAAAGAGGATAATTTTGAAAAAAACTATAGATATGATCTTTTATCATATAAATATATTCATTCTGAAACTAAGAAGAAATCCTGTATTTATAGAACATCATTAGAAAGAAATAAGAAGCAGGAAAATTCCACCAGAAATAAAGAAAACTTTTTTAACATACTCAAGAATATTCCTATGAAGAATTATCTAGGAAAAAGTGATATTATATATATGGAAAAAAATACGGATAGAAAATATTTGGGGTGGAAATTGAATACAAAAATTCAGGTTGAACCTAATAAGGACCAAATAAAGGATCAATTTCATATTTTTTATCTTCCAATTGATTCAAATTGCGAAATCAATTACAAAAGGGTCTTTTTTGATTGGATAGAAATATCTTTTGATTGGATGGGAATGAATGAAAAATTCTTAATTTTAAATCACCTCATCTCAAATCCGAAAGTTTTTTTCTTTCCAGAGTTTGTGATACTATATCATAAATATAAAGAGAAACCTTGGTTTATTCCAAGCAACTTACTTTTTTTTAATTTGAATATAAAACCAAATTTTAGTGAAAATCAAAATAGCAAGGCAAAGCAAGAGCAGGATGATAATTTTTTAAATTTTAGCCCAGCAAATTCAAAACAATATTTTGAATTAAAGAAGCAAAACAATATTGAAGAATATTTTTTAGAATTGATTGAAAAACTAAAAATATTCTTTAAAGGAGATTTTCCTTTGCAGTTAAGATGGACTGGACGTTTGAATCAATTGAATCAAAAAATGCTGAATAATATCCAGATATATGGTCTCCTGGTTAGCCTCATAAATGTAAGAAAAATTACTATATCCTATATTCAAAGAAAAGAAATTAATCTGGATATAATGAGGAGGCGTTTAAATCTTACACAATTAACGAAAAAGGGAATATTAATTATGGAACCTGCCCGTCTATCTGTAAAAAATGACGGACAGTTTTTTATGTATCAAATAATAGGTATTTCATTGGTTCATAAAAGTAAGCACCAAAGTAACCGAAACCCCAAAAATGTTGCTAAGAAAAATTTTGATGAATCCATTCCAAGACATAAAATAAAAACTCTAAATAGAGACAAAAAGACTTCTGATTTGCTTGTTCCTGAAAAGATTTTATCGTCTAGACGTCGTAGAGAATTGAGAATTCTAATTTCTTTCAATTTGAATTTAAAGAATCAGAATGGTGTGCATAAAAATAAATTATTTTGCAAGGAGAACAGGCTAAAAAACTGGAGTCAATTTTTGGATGAAAGTAAAAATATTGACAGAAAAAAAAATGAATTAATTAAATTAAAGTTCTTTTTTTGGCCTAATTATCGATTAGAAGATTTAGCTTGTATGAATCGCTATTGGTTTGATACCAATAATGGGAGCCGTTTGAGTATGTTAAGGATATCTATGTATCCCTGATTTAAATTTTGAGTTTCCTATTCCTATATATTCTGGTGTTCTATTCTATCAATCATCTTTTTCTTTTTTCTTCTGTCGATGATCTGTAAATATCCATGTTATATGCAAGCAACCCGATATATATATTCGCTGTCTTACATCCCAGTCTAGGATACTCCAATAATAAGAATAATAAGGAAATGGCGTATCAATCAATTAAAGCTATAAATTAATCTTTGTACTAAACTATTTGATATCGTCTTTTTGTATCACTATCCAAATGAACTCCAAAATCGGATTTAGTAATGTTAATTGATAAAAACAGGAATCTATAATAAATAAATTATGATTATTGTGTATACTACATTAAAATTTCTGACATTATTATTACTGATCAATAAAATAAATATCTGTAAAAAGGGGAGTGTGAAATTCTTTTATGGTAAAAAATTCATTTATTTCAATTATTTTGCAAGAACAAGAAGAAAACAAAGAAAACAGTGGATCTGTTGAATTTCAAGTAGTAAGTTTCACCAACAAGATACGAAGACTTACTTCACATTTGGAATTGCACAAAAAAGATTATTTATCTCAGAGAGGTCTGCGGAAAATTCTGGGAAAACGTCAACGGCTACTGGCTTATTTGTCAAAAAAAAATGGAGCACGTTATAAAGAATTAATAGGGCAGTTGAATATTCGAGAGAGAAAAACTCGTTAATTTGAAGAGTTAGTTTGATTAAAAGTTTGATGAACTTCTTTTCGCTTTCAGCAATTCATGGAAGAATGAATCAGGAAAAACCTATGACTGTACCAGCTACAAGAAAAGACCTCATGATAGTCAATATGGGACCTCACCACCCATCAATGCATGGTGTTCTTCGACTTATTGTTACTCTAGATGGTGAAGATGTTATTGACTGTGAACCCATATTGGGTTATTTACACAGAGGTATGGAAAAAATTGCAGAAAATCGAACAATTATACAATATTTGCCTTATGTAACACGTTGGGATTATTTAGCTACTATGTTCACAGAAGCAATAACTGTAAATGCGCCAGAGCAATTGGGCAATATTCAAGTCCCTAAAAGGGCTAGTTATATCAGAGTCATTATGTTGGAGTTAAGTCGTATAGCTTCGCATTTGTTATGGCTTGGCCCTTTTATGGCAGATATTGGGGCACAGACCCCTTTCTTCTATATTTTTCGAGAACGAGAATTGATTTATGACCTATTCGAAGCTGCCACCGGTATGCGAATGATGCACAATTATTTTCGTATTGGTGGAGTCGCTGCTGATTTACCCCATGGCTGGATAGAAAAATGTTTGGATTTTTGCGATTATTTTTTAACAGGAATTGCTGAATATCAAAAGCTTATTACACGGAATCCCATTTTTTTAGAACGAGTTGAAGGAGTAGGCATTATTGGCGGAGAGGAAGCAATAAATTGGGGTTTGTCGGGACCAATGCTACGAGCTTCCGGAATACAATGGGATCTTCGTAAAGTTGATCATTACGAGTGTTACGACGAGTTTGATTGGGAAGTCCAATGGCAAAAAGAGGGCGATTCATTAGCTCGTTATTTAGTACGAATTAGTGAAATGACGGAATCCATAAAAATTATTCAACAGGCCCTTGAAGGAATTCCGGGAGGGCCCTATGAAAATTTAGAAATCCGCCGCTTTGATAGAGTAAAAGATACTTTATGGAATGAGTTTGACTATCGATTCATTAGTAAAAAACCCTCTCCGACTTTTGAATTGTCGAAGCAAGAACTTTATGCGAGAGTCGAAGCACCAAAAGGAGAATTGGGAATTTTTCTGATAGGAGATAAGGGTGTTTTCCCTTGGCGATATAAAATTCGCCCGCCGGGGTTTATTAATTTGCAAATTCTTCCTCAGTTAGTTAAAAGAATGAAATTGGCTGATATTATGACGATACTAGGTAGTATAGATATTATTATGGGAGAAGTTGATCGTTAAAATGATAATTGATACAACAGAATTACAAGCTATCAATTCTTTTTCTAGATTGGAATCCTTAAAAGAAGTCTATGGGATCATATGGATGCTTATCCCTATTTTTACTCCTGTATTAGGAATCACAATAGGTGTACTAGTTATTGTTTGGTTAGAAAGAGAAATATCCGCGGGTATACAACAACGTATTGGTCCTGAATACGCAGGACCTTTAGGAATTCTTCAAGCTCTAGCAGATGGTACAAAATTACTTTTCAAAGAGAATCTTCTTCCATCTAGAGGAGATACTCGTTTATTTAGTATTGGACCATCTATAGCAGTCATAGCAATTTTATTAAGTTATTTAGTAATTCCTTTTGGGTATCGTCTTGTTCTAGCCGATCTCAGTATCGGTGTTTTTTTATGGATTGCTATTTCAAGTATTGCTCCTGTCGGCCTTCTTATGTCAGGATATGGCTCCAATAATAAATATTCTTTTTTAGGTGGTCTACGAGCTGCTGCTCAATCAATTAGTTATGAAATACCATTAACTCTATGTGTGTTATCAATATCTCTACGTGTGATTCGTTAAGAGCCCCCTACTTCTTTTCTTTCTAGGAAGATGATTGATTTAATATATATTTTAGTTTTTTTATATTATTCGGGGGTTGATGAAGGAAACCAGATAGTTATATGAGTGAAAGAAACGGCTTATAAATTTGCAGTAAAAGATTGAATCTCATTTCCTATGTACAAGAGTCAAGAAAAGTAAACATAAGTATTAGAGACTATTTACCCCAAGATTGATTGATTAATCATCATGACTTGAAGCGGGTTCAAAAGATCAACTTTATGAGGCTTTTACTATATTTTACTATACTATTATTATTAGTATATTACTATACTATATATATATATGTATTACCCGAAAGTAGATTCATAAAAATGAGTGGATAGCTAGGAACACTAAAGTACACAAAGGATTCGTAATAGAGATTTTGTAAGTGTATTTTTTTTGTATAAAAAGAATTCTAAGTGGGGCTTTAAATTGGTAGAAATGATTAAGGAGTACTTCCCATGATTCCGATCCAGAGTATACTTCTATTCACCGATTAAGTAAATAACTATCAAGAACGAAGTAATCCTTTAACTTTGTTTAAGGTCCCTTTTTTTGAGAAAGGAGAATAGGAATGAAAAAAAAAAAAAAGAAAGACTGAATGCACTAGAAAAATCTATTTTTTTCTATCTATATATAGAGATAGAATTTTTGTCATGATTCGTGAACTAATGCAGGGTCTAATTTTTCGTAATTGAAAAGGTTAGGTTGAAATGTCTATTGATATTGTTACAAGAAATATTTTATTCAAGGATTAAGTTATTATTCAACAAAGAAGAATTTAAATTATTAAAAGATAAGATGAATTCAGAAGCACTTTATTAGAAATATAGCAGACAGAATTCCAGTGTCTAATAGGGACCTTACGATGGATTTTTTTATCTCTATCTATCTATTCTATCCTACAAACATATCAAGAAAAATAATAATGGGCGGGTCCTTAGATTTATTTGTGACCTTTGAGGAGCCGTATGAGATGAAAATCTCATGTACGGTTCTGCAATAGGGGTGGGAACAGTGATGTTATCATCCACTATGATTATCTAACAGTTCAAGTACAGTTGATATAGTTGAAGCGCAGTCAAAATATGGTTTTTGGGGATGGAATTTGTGGCGTCAACCTATAGGATTTCTAGTTTTTCTAATTTCTTCCCTAGCCGAGTGTGAACGATTACCCTTTGATTTACCAGAAGCAGAAGAAGAATTAGTAGCAGGTTATCAAACCGAATATTCCGGTATCAAATTTGGTTTATTTTACGTTGCTTCATATTTAAATCTACTAGTT